TCATTGACAGTAATCTCAAAATTTTATATTTATAGACTCGATTACTTCATTTATTTATTCACTTAATCTTTTTCTATCTATTTTCTATATATCAATAAAATTTATATCAATAAAATATAAATAGATTTTTGTCGTTATAAAAGACACTCTTTTATAGTAACAATAATAAATTTAGTATGATATAAATAGAACAAAAGAGGAAATAGCAAAGAAACAAAAAGGTTATACAAGGCTATATACAAATCATCCACATTTTTTTTATTTCATTAATTGAATTTTATTTGTTGATTAGGGCGAAGTTCCGTAAAAACCCCCGCCCTTTTTGAAATATCATGAACAGTTCCTGTAGGTTGAGCACCTTTTTCAAGGAAATATAGAATAGCAGGAACATTTAAATAGATTTGATTCTTTATCGGGTCATAAAAACCCACTTTACGAAGATCTCTTCCCTCTCGTCGGGATCGAACATCAATTGCAACGATTCGATAAATGGCTCATTGGGATAGATGAACAATACTCCCCCCCCCCTAGAAACGTATAAGAAGTTTTCTCCTCGTACGGCTCGAGAAAATTCTAAATTATGTCTATGTCTAAATTATGTCTATGTATAGAATCATAATATCAAATAGATCCATAAAATCATCAAATTCATTATATTATTGATTTTAGTTTAAATACTTTTTCGTAGTCTCCCCCCCCCCCAAAAAAAAAATTATTTGTATCCTCATAACTCAAGTTGAATAACTCTCAAATAATTCAAAAGAAACCTTTTAGGTATTAAATTTATTGAGTGGTCTCTAACCCTTTTTGTCTGTCTCCTTTAGAATCTATTTTGATTCTTAAATATGATCTAGTTGTTGAGACAATTGAAAACGGTATTTCCTTGTTCCAGGATCTTTATCTTTGCCTTGAATCATTGGGTTTAGACATTACTTCGGTGATCTTTAAATCGTTTCAAAACGGCAGCAACATACCATTTTTTGTGATTTCTTTCTATCAAAGAATCGTATGAATGGTTGATTCCTACGTAATACACTTTACTTTTGATTTGATCAAAAGAGTTTTACCAATTCCAACAAAATTAACTTTTAAATTTTATCGAATTGGATCCTTTAGATTTATATATCTAAAATATACTTACGAAGTTGTTCCAATTTATTGATCGATACTAACCTTAGATTCTTGCCCTTGAGAAATTAATCAATACGTTCTACTCGAGCTCCATCGTGTACTATTTACATGGCAACACTCTCAAAAATGAGGGTTCCAGTGGAACAGAACAAATGATGTCGAGCCAAGAGCACTTTCGTTCCTATATAATATAAAAAAGTGGTGGATGTAAGAATCCACAGCTGATCATGTCCTTCAAGTCGCACGTTGCTTTCTGCCACATCGTTTTAAACGAAGTTTTACCATAACATTCCTTCCGTTTGGAACCAGTATGTAATTGATTCAATTATGGAATCGTGAATAATCATCGGTTCGGTCGGTACATAATAATCTATACTTTTTTCTTCTATATGAAGAATGGATAATGTATGACGAAGTCTCAACAAGAATTCAATCAATTTAACCCCATTGTTTATAATTTTTTTTTAATTATAACTAACATAACATGAATAAATAAACACGAATAAACAAGTTATTTTGAATCTCTATCTTCAAGTAACGTGATAGGATAAATTATCTTCAAGTAACGTGATAGGATAAATTCAACAATTTCACACTTCTTAGAGTACCAAGAACTCATAAGAAATCATTAAAAAGATTTAATTGATTGAATAGTTTCCTACCCTATATCATTATTTGCATAAGGTTTTACAGTAAGTACCATTCGCTTTTTATCATCATTAAGAGAAAGATAAATCCATATTGGATTAAACCATGAATGATTAATAAAAAAAAAGACTGATGTAAGTAAAGATTGAAGATTTAGGTTGTTATTTTTTCATATTTCATATTGTAAAATCAGTAATATTTAACAAATCAAAATTTCGTTTCATATGCGTGTTATTTGAACTCGATTAAATTTGTGAAAAAGATATGATTAAAAAAAAAAAAAAAAAAAAAAGAAATAAGAATCACATTCTATAAAGAAATAAGAATCACATTCTATAACAATATTATACTCTTAAACGGAAGACTGGTCGAAAAGACAATCTTTATTTTGATCTATTTTATTATGATATAGATTATGATATAGATATATATTTTATTTTTTATTATAGATTAATAAAATTATAGATTAATAAAATGATCGTGGGTCAGGTATGTTCTGGGACGGAAGGATTCGAACCTCCGAATAGCGGGACCAAAACCCGTTGCCTTACCACTTGGCCACGCCCCATTTCTAGTCGACACTAATAAACACTAATATTGGTACTGGTTGTTCGTCAACTCAAGTCTAAATATCTATTATCTATAAAATAGATTACTAGAATTTTTATACATGTAGGCGTAGAATTAAACAGAATTTATTGATCATTACATATAATTCAATTAAGATATTGTATGAAAGTATGGTTTATTCTATTCTCTTTTGATTTGAGAATTGAAGGATTTTTGATTGGGTGAGTTCAAATCAAAGAAAGTTTTTTGGTCTATCTTATTTTCTTTTTATTCATTTTTCTTTTCTATGAATAATAACATATTTATAATAATAAAATAATAAAAAACTCAATTTATTAATAACTCAATCAAAATAAATAAAATACAATTATCCTCAAGAACAAAATGTTTGTTATGCTTAATATATTAAGTTTGATCTGTATCTGTCTTAATTCTGCTCTTTATTCAAGTAGTTTTTTCGTCGCCAAATTGCCCGAGGCCTACGCTTTTTTAAATCCAATCGTAGATGTTATGCCAGTAATACCCCTGTTTTTTTTTCTCTTAGCCTTTGTTTGGCAAGCTGCTGTAAGTTTTCGATGATATCTTTAATTTAATAATGTCTAGACAAATTCATGATTTATTGAAAAAAAAAAAATTCAAAGAAAAGAATTGATAAGATCAGATAAGTCTTACACCCTCAATTCAAATATTGAAATTCTTGTACAACCGCGAAAAATCTGGATCACCCCACTTTATTTCTTGGTGTCAAAATAAAAAAAAAATAGTAGGGTATGCGGTATAAAAACGGAGAATCTATTCTCTTTTTTACTAAAAAAAATCTTGGAGATTATGTAATGCTTACTCTCAAACTATTTGTTTACACGGTAGTGATATTCTTTGTTTCTCTCTTTATTTTCGGATTCCTGTCTAATGATCCAGGACGTAATCCTGGACGTGAAGAATAAAAGAGAAGGTTTTTGTTTTCCTTGCTTGATTTTTAAATGTTCTTAGTAGGATTTTATCTATTACACATTTTTAACTATTAAATATTAAAAATAAAAAGAGCTCGCGAAAAATTCGAAAGAAAATACCAAGTCATCAACAAAAACGGAAAGAGAGGGATTCGAACCCTCGGTACGAAAAACTCGTACAACGGATTAGCAATCCGACGCTTTAGTCCACTCAGCCATCTCTCCTCCCAATTGAAAAAGGATAATACTATGTTACATTATAAAAAATAAGGATTGAAAGAGCCCTTCATAATATTTTTTTTCATCCGAGAGTGCTTTTTAGTTCCACGGCCCGGCTAAGTACTGACCAGGCCGGGCCCGCCATTTATTGTTCCAACGAATCATAAATAATTTTTTTTTTATTTGAAAACTAAAATACTTGCTTGTTATTACGATTGGAAAAATAAAAACTCTTTTGATTTCTATGATATAGAATCAAATGATATCGAATCAAAGTGTCGTTTCTTATCTTAATTTTTTATATTTATTCTTTATTTTCTTTATTCCTTTTTTTTTAGTAAAGTAAATAAATAACAAAAAGGGAGCTGTGGATTCTTGCACAATACATTTTCATGTATGTTATGGCTTAAGTAGTTTTGTCGAGACGTCTAGGTCAAAAACCTCCGGCAAAAAAACACTTGTTATTTCGTTTTTAGTTATTGAAATTTAATGAATTATCTTTTCCGAATCTCATTGGGTTCTCTGATACAACACGTAAACGCTCTAATTTTCATGATTATTTTATGATCCTATCCTTTCTTTTTACTCTTTTAACTTTTTATTACGACCCATTTTCTTGTTCGACAAAAGGTTCATTTATATACAATAATCGGATTGTAGCGGGTATAGTTTAGTGGTAAAAGTGTGATTCGTTCTATAATCCTTTATATAGTTAAGGGGTCTTTCGGTTTGATTAATATTTCATTCCGACCAAAAACTTTATTTCTTAAAAGGATTTAATCCTTTACCTCTCAATGAAAAATTCGAGGAAGAATATACATTCTCGTGATTTGTATCCAAGAATCAATTAAAAATTGAAAAATTGGATTATGAGATTACGAAACATAATTTTTTTTTTTTTATTAGATCAATACTTCTAATTGAATAAGTATGAGTAAAGGATCCATGGATAAAGATAGAAAGTGGCTTTCTAATCGTAACTAAATCTTTAATTTGGAATTTGTATTACGTAAATTGAAGCAAAATGGCTATTAAACAATGACTTTGGTTTACTAGAGACATCGACAAATTGTTTTAGCTCGGTAGAAACAAAATGCTTTTCCTAAGGATTATCTCACATAGAAATAGAGAACGAAGTAACTAGAAAGGTTGTTATAATATAATCCCCCTCTTTTCTATAGGGATCGTCTAGAAAGCGGGTTGTTCTGAATACATTCAGACAGAAAAGCTGACATAGATGTTATGGGTGGAATTTTTTTTTTCGTTCATGTCTTAATATAGGAATTTATACATCTTCCATAAAGGAGCCGAATGAAACCAAAGTTTCACGTTCAGTTTTGAATTAGAGACGTTAAAAATGATGAATCAACGTCGACTATAACCCCTAGCCTTCCAAGCTAACGATGCGGGTTCGATTCCCGCTACCCGCTTTTACTTTATTTTTTTATTAAATTAATAAGAAATAATAAAAAAATAGAATTA